AGCAGAATGGGGCATTGTTTCTTGGGATCGCTGACAGATTCTCGTCGCCGTCGTTTGTCTTCGACTCCCGTTGACCTCTCTTGTTCTCCTCCCCCCGGTGTAGGACTTATGTAAACTTCTTCCTGTAAGTCCCCGTTCAGGAAGGCATTTAGAACATCTAATTGTAACAGAGGCCAATCCCGATTGTCAGCAATAGAGAGCAGGAGACGAAGAGACTTCATCTTGTCTACCGGGTCAAAGGCTTCCTCGTAATCTATCCCATATGTTTGAGTAAAGCCTTTAGCTACTAGCCTGACCTTTTCCTCCTTTCTCCCATAAAGCTTCCCTTCCCCCAGTCTCATATCGAATTAGTAGAGATCAAGACGGGGAGACTAAAAATGATACTCCTCTCTGAATCGAGAGGTATCAGATCGAACTAAGATAAGTCATGTATTATAATTGAAGTGATTTCCGGGAGAACAAAGTGTATTTTTGAGCGCGTGAGAGGACCAATGAGACAGAACACTGTTGGATGCATTCCTTCGCTAGCAGGTCTTCGGCCCATCTCAATTGAAGAGTCTTCGGTCAGTAATCTCGTACTCTCGACCGGCTCGAACCACTACGTTATCCATGTCCCGGCTCATTCGTATGCTCATCCTATTCATGTCACCAGAACCTGTAATAAACCATCATTTCAAACCATCCTGTTACAGGGAATCTTTGGATATCAGTTCGAAGGGAGCGCCGAACACCGAAAGTGAAGTAGCTCCTACCTACAGGAGCATCCGCCTTTGTGAGGTCTGAGGTCAATGGCAATATGTCACCCTGCTTAAATGATAGTACTCTTTCCATTAGGAGCTTCCCCCAGGCTAAAGAAATAGAAATTAATAATGAATATAAATAAAGTATAAAATTCATATAGCAAGCATGGGCGATAAACGAATTTCTTTTTTTTAATTTTTAGATCGATTCCAGAGGCCGGTCTTCTGTCTGATGAGAATAGGCTCCGGCCCTGTACAGCCATTTTAGTCTTTTTTTAGCGCGAATCGAATCTTGTTAAGCGTTAGATAAATTCCGGTCTTAAGCAGCCAATTATTCCTGGTATAGTCGTAAATCAGTTGGATTACCATTCTCCATTATTAGTTCTGGGGTGAAGGTAGTTTACTTGCTTACTCGACGAAAAGGAGAGGAGTATACATATGGGGGGAAAGCCCTGAAAGAAGGAATGGGCGCGGAGGTTGCACCTTTGTAATAGTACCATGATCAAAGGGATATAGCATTTCCGGCTTTTGATGTTGCTGCGGTGGCCAACAATGAGAAAAAATCTGTGGTAAGGACGAGAGTGTCAATTGGCTTATTCGATGCTCACTGCCTGAATTTAGGAGTTAACCCGATCGAGATCAGATGATGCAAGGATCGGATTTGATAAACTTTCTGGCAATTCGCCTCTTTCGGGATCTTCTATGACTCTATTAGCTTCTTTCTTCCAACGTCCAACGGAGGTCACTTCGCTCGCCTAAGAAGGAGCTGTGGGACTTTTTGGATCAATTGCTGAGGAGCGGACGATCTTGGCTTAGAGAGATGCGCCTTTTAGCTTGTTATCGCTTTTTAGGTTCTTGCTCTGGTTTCAGGGAATCCCTCACCCAGTTCCATATGGGGATGAATCCAATCCTAGGGCATTAACCTTTCTGGGAAGCCGGTCCCTTTACATAGCCATAATAGGCAGTTTTTTCGAAGTAGCTGCAATTGAATCGGCTGGTCTAGAATCAGCTGCTAGAGAATAGGCCGCTAGGGGTACAGATTTGCTAACTGTTCAATTAACCAGTGTTCTGTTTGCAATTGAATGCGTATCGGCTGTGATTGAATCAGTAAGCGCTGCAGATCTGATCTATAAAGAATGACCCTCATTCGATCTCAGATGGAAAAGGAAGTCAGTTGAATTTGAACGATGCATACCCCTTCCTCATTAACTATGTCATCTCACTTCCTTTAGTTTAGCAGCTCCGGTATCGGTATCGGTAGCATTCACAGCGGATTCTTGAACTAACAACCATGTTAGCAAGCGCTTTCGCTTCGCACCTTGATTTTTTTCTTTCAAACCAACCTTGACTATTGAGATTATCCATCTTCTTTTCCGAATCGAAATAAAACTAGTATCCACCTTCTTCCTTTGCCGGTATCCTACGATCTCTTGACTAAGTCATTTCACACTAAGCACTGAGAACATGGGCCCGTACCGTGCTACTGCCTTGACCTAGGATTCTTTTCCTCACATCGGATTCTGAACTGGAAAACTGAAGCTTGCGAGATTGCTTGGTACCCTTTGCACTGTTTGCAAGCCTTTTCCCCTTGGACAGATAGCGTTGGGAAGGAGAGAAGGATTCGAGAGATTGAGATCGATCTCCCTTCCCCTCTTTCAAGATCAGATCGAGAGTTCCAACAGAACGAGCATTCGCTCTACTTCTTCTTCCCTCTTCAAGCTGTCGAATATAGATAGGAGATCCACTTCAAGGTAGTAAAGGCAAGCGCATAGGCAGGGGATAGGCATTCAAATCACTATCTTCAAATAGCGTAGCGTATATAAGAGAAAGAGTGGCTCGTGCATCTTTTCTTCTTTTAGATAGGCAACGGAAGCAAGCATGAGCGGAAATGATCAATGACTTGAGTTTAGTTCTTGAGTTCGAGCGGGGGTAACATTCCGGTCTTAAGCAAAGCCGTCCTGCCTGTACTGTTCAGTCAGTTGCATATTGGTAAGCATGATTGTAGAAATACAAATAGGCGAAGGAGCTGTTTTCAACAAATTAATATATGGGTGCCTGGTGAATCCACATGATTCAGCCTCAGAACGCCCTTCGTGCCTAAAATTCAAGGGCTTTGATAGGGAAATGCACACACTTGTTGTCGTTTCAGATGCGGTCAAAAAGCGCGTAGAGACTACATATGAGGAAAATGCGAATAGAGATGCGGAAGTTCCTGTTGGAGTTGGAGGTGCAGGAGCAGTGAACATTACTCTTGCAGTAGCTCTTGCAGAAGGAAGAAATGCGGTAAAGAGGAGTCCCAGTCTGGGAGAAGGGGGCCCATCTGTTTCAGAGGGTCCGAAGATTCATTTCAAAAAAACAGGAATGTCAGAGCAGTTAGTCCGCATGCCCCTAACTACCTTGTTCCTGATTGGATTGCTTTCTTAGTGTGGCATCTTTTTGTTCGGGTGATATTTTCATATATAAATGTAGGTAGAGAAAGAGGAAAAACCGCGGATCGTAATACACCACTGGCATGTATGCTGCAACAAGGTAGTTGGTTCTTGTTTGAATGAATGGCTGCCTTGTGATAGCTGGCTGTTAGAAGAGCGGCCAAAGAAAATGTACTGTATCGTGGATGAAAGACAGGCCAAACATATCCCAAACTTCTCGTCACTTCGTTCTGCCCTGGCGGCTATTAAAAAATTCAACAGCAAGTCCCTCGGAGTAGCAAAAAAGTAAGAGTAACAAAGATGCAAGGGAAAAAACAAAGTAGACAAATCCCATCGTCAAAAGGCATTGTCTATCGAATCCGAGCAGCTTCGCTTCCACCTCCGATCTTAGTAAAAAAGGGAAAATAGTAAGGTCGACTTGATGCACCAAATCGGCTAAAATCAGACATGGGAATACCTCTACCTCCTGATCCATTGGGTTCTTAAACTTATTTGAGGTCTGTTACTGGTTTTTCATTAAGATTGTTTTGATCCTCTTCGAGCGGGTCGAGTTATTATAATGTTAAAAATAACAGATCCGTTAATCTTAATAAAACTACCACATTCAAAAGCCGACCCGAATCAGTCCCCAGGTTAGCAACCTTGCGACCCTGTCCTGAATTGTTGTTAGAGATGTCCTTGGGATGAATACGAGGAGGTTTAGCAACAGGTTTCTTTAGACTCGCGTTTTTCATCACCTTAGCCTCGCCCTTGGTAGCTTCACTAGCCTTGGTAGGCATCGGACGAGTCACTCCTGGGATATCTCCAAAGATTGGTCTTTTATGCAACTCAGAAAATTACTCTTCTACATCATCCACATTCTCATTCGCAAGAAGGCCAAAACGTGATCCACTTGTGCGCATTCCAGCATCATTACTTCCAGGAATTTAAGTGTTTTTACGAGCCCTTCTAGTAGTAACCAAATTCCAAGGTCCCAGGGAAGAGTTCCCATCATCAGAAGACTCAACTGCTTTATCTTTATTTGTCCTAATGGAATCATTCAACCTGACAGATTCAGAAGCAGAGTTTACACTCTGATTCATTCCAACATCTAAGCTCCCAGTGGTATCAGAACCCATTGTCGTGCAATTAACTCTCACGTTACCATTGCCCTCTTCCACAACCTTAGAAACAACCGAACCCAGACCAGCCACACATTGAATTTGATCATGACCAATTATCCCACAACGAAAACAAACCTGGGGTAGGCTCTCATACTCCAAACGAATCCATTTACCACGGATCTTCAAACTAGACTTCAAAGGCTTATCCAAGACGCCCCCCGTTGAGTAAGTAGTATCCGATGGCCGTGAACGGAAGGTGCTATGTCTTGTGACTTGAGTTGCATGGAAAGATAGAGAAGGACGGCTGCCGTGCCTATCTGAAAGTGCTGTGAGGTTTACTTCCCTTTGTGCTGTTCCGAGCTTCTTGTTGAGCCGAGTTGATGCAACTTCGGTTATACCGAAGTTAATGGGGCAATCCAATAAGTAACCCTGGTTCATTGCTGGCCATGATGCATAAATGGAGACCCGATTTCAAGCCTTCTGAGTATAGAATTTCCCTTAGCTGTTTGGATTCGCGGCTAGATATTCATTTATTACTTTAAGACTGATCTCAATCCGATAAGTAAGTGTTCTTCTGGCGAAAAAGCCTTTTGGGTCTTTTTATATGTATCTGCAACAAGATAAGGTCAACGGCAGAACTTCCTAAAAAGCAGAGAATCCCCTGCGACTAAGGGCGAAGAAAGCTCCCCGGATCGAAAAAGACGTAGCCTCGGTTGTCTAGTTGTCTATATAGATGGCGAAGGCAGAAAAAGAGAATCCCCTTGTCTACGCGGAGAAAGGAAAGAGAAATAAGGCCGGCCGAAGAGCCAATTTCTTTTCGTTTCCAAATCGATCAATCCATGCCCTTCTCTTCGGATAGGGATCCCCGTTCTTATGATTTCGTACAATTTATATTCCTATTTTGATTAGATATGAAGATAGTGTTAAAGGGAAAAACGACGATATCTACTTTCATATCTTTACTTTTGGTCCCATACAATTTATGATTAGCTTCTAATCAGATAAGAAAATATCATAGACAAGATAAGAATCTAAATTCCTCTATCTAATCCAAAAAGGAAAGCGCAAATCCATCCTGTACGAATAAATTAACGCATCTGAAAGATTAAAAGACTTTATTCTAGAGGTCTTTCTAGTTACATCGGCCAACTCCGGCTTTCGATCAGGCGAGCGTAACAACTTGGCTCCTACGACAGGAACTTGGAATGGCAATTGCTCCCTACTAGTAGAATGGGGAATCCAAGGCGCAAAAGTATACAGCAAGCCCTTGGTTTCTCCCGCATTGTTTTTGATTCGAATGTGATAGGGATCGGTAATGGCCCAAGGTTCGCTTTGAACTCTCAACCATAATGGATTATCGGCACGCCATCCGGGGGTTCTTGTATGCATAGGCGGCAGAGGGTACCGAAAAATGCGAAAATAAGTCCTATCACTATGCGGATATCTATAAAATCCTGCATTTGCACACCTTTGAATGGAATAAGCTGCGCACGCTGCCCTTGGTTTTCTCTTGCATTGCAAGCACCGCGGGATGCTTATGCTTAACACATGGGATTCGTCATAGCTTTAACTCGAAAACTCCAATCCAATTCAATAGCTTACCCGACTCGATCCATGTTTTTTCCAGCTTCTGCAGTTAAATAGGCCTTTCGTGCGATAAGGAAGAAAGTCCCGTTAAGCAAGTACTAATCATAAGGTGCGAAATGTGATGTATATCAAGACGGAGAAGGAGACGCAAGCGGAAAGATTTAGATTTACATAGACAGCTTTATTTAATAAAGAATTGGTAAGAACCCCATATCTTAAGTAAGTAGTTTTATGCCTCATAATAGAAAGGTTGCCACAGTCAAATAGAATGCTGTAGGTATAGGTGGATGAAAAAAATAATGAAATCAAAATAGCGTATGAAATACGCCCAAAACTCCCATGTTTTTCTGGAAAAACCAGATTTCCGACAAGTCTTTCTGTTATAGCAAGAAGCGGAACTACAAGTGAATCTTTTCCGAAATGTATACTATCAAATATTTAACGTTTTATATGATCATCTTCTTCTTAGGTAGACCACTCGTTAGGCTTGGGTTCGCTTACTTTTATTTGATTTTGTGGAATTTGTTTTTGGTAAAGGGCACTTTTGCTGACATCGATCTTATGCATTTTTTTTCGGACTCTTTGTCCGTGAACTCTGGCTCAATCGCAGATTCCAATTCAGTTCATAATATACCTATGAATGATCCCCCTTTCAACCCAAATGATAATATACCTATGAATGATCCCCCTTTCAACCCAAATGATAATATACCTATGAATAATCCAATACCTCTCGACGTTGTCGATCAATTTCGTATACTGAACCAAGAGACGGAATTGGAACTCTTCGCTCGGATACGACTTCTAGAGAACCGTTTGATTGACGGCTTGCCACCGCAAATGAACTTTGGCGAGTACGAAGCCTTAGTCAGAGGGTTTCTCGATGACACCCTGACCATTGGACACTACCGTAATGTCCTGAGCAATGAGCTCTTCGATCTTCGCCTGTTAGAGTTTAAGGCGAATCTCTTAGAGCAACTCGTTAATTTGTTAATGAGCGAAACAACTGAGCGGCTCGCTCAAATATTGGCAGACTCGCCCTTTCGCGAGGGTGCCATAAGGACCGAAGGTCTTTCATTTATAACCGACTTTATGAGTCGTTTAAATCTGACTGACCCCCAGTCCCCTTTTGATAAAGGATTGGTGGAAGCTATGCTGCGGTACTGGATCCAAGATACCCAGCAAAACGGGAATCTCTCCGCCGTGTATAGAGAATTCCTCCGGTATTTCCTTGGAAACTAAACCGGACTTCCCATTTCAATAAAAAAGCCCCGCTCCGGCCCCTCTCTGACAAGGAAAGAAAGAAATAATCTCAATTTTACGACACGATGGCTGTTCTCCACTAACCACAAGGATATAGGGACTCTATATTTCATCTTCGGTGCTATTGCTGGAGTGATGGGCACATGCTTCTCAGTACTGATTCGTATGGAATTAGCACGACCCGGCGATCAAATTCTTGGTGGTAATCATCAACTTTATAATGTTTTAATAACGGCTCACGCTTTTTTAATGATCTTTTTTATGGTTATGCCGGCGATGATAGGCGGATCTGGTAATTGGTCTGTTCCGATTCTGATAGGTGCACCTGACATGGCATTTCCACGATTAAATAATATTTCATTCTGGTTGTTGCCACCT